CCCGACCAATGATCTTTGAACGCGACTATGCATCCTTACTCATAGTAGAGTGTAAGGTAGGTTTGGGTATAGCAGGACTTGAACCTGCGACCATTAGGTTAAAAGCCCAATGCTCTACCAACTGAGCTATACACCCCAAAAAAATGGAGTAGTAAATAAGGATTGGTGCGGAAAAGAAAAGAGGGCGGCCCCTCTTCTTCTCATCATATCAATGGGGCGCAGCTCTGTATGAGGCTCGTACTGCGGAGCAAGTCCGGTCTTGTTTCCACTCATTGAAGATTCTATCTACAAAAGAAGGTCAACGGGGGATACTACAGTAGCTCTCACTGAGACCATCTAAGAGAAGGTGAGGTCGTCTTTCTTTCCGGCCGCCGTACGGTTCGACCGAGAGGAGCAGTTATCTATGTAATTACGGTCTTTGCTGGCCGTTGTTCCGGTCGAGCACTCTCTTTTCTTTGTCCAATTCCGTCTTACCAACCGACGACTGACTTCTTACCAACCCGCGAAGGGTTGTGAGGCTGGACCAGGTACGAAGAATGAATCTATGTCTGTGCACGGAAGTTGCTGGCCGGCGGCCGCTCAACTGTTCGAGCGCAGTGCAGTGGTGGTTGGTTCCGATTCGACAAGGGTAGAATGCCTGGTCGAAGGTCCAGTACAGTAGGTAGCAGGCGTGTTCGTTTTGGCTCCCGAGCGAGAACGAGAAATAGGCGATGCACCATCCTTGCTGCTACGTACGTTGACCTTGACTTGACAGATTCATCCAATTGAACCCACACTCAAAGGAGGACCACAAGCTCGGGGTGATGCCGTCAAAGAAGTGATCAGCATTAAGAAACTTCTTGGGGTTAGCAGTGAAAGAAAGAGCCCGGCATTCATTTCTTCATTCATAGCGGAGTCTACTAAAAGAGGGACCAGCCTCATCGTGGTGATTAGAGGACACCTCCGATCGTTCACCTCGAATGTGACACGTTCCCTCCCAGTTATATGATCAACGGGATCAGTCGGCTAGAGAGCGGGGCTATTCTTCTTCCGGGGAGGCAAAGTCGTCCCCTCTACTGACCGAACCCTCAGTTCGGAGGTCTTCGTCAACATGTTACGAGGCTCCAGTCTTCGGCGGGTCACCATTACTTGACTTAGAAAGGCGAACATCTGGGCAAGGGAAAGCGCAGTGCGCCTGGTGCAAATTGTTTTTTTTGTTATTCATGATCTACCAATCAGAATGGAGGGTCCTACCTACGTACATGATTGATAGAATCACTACGTAGGGGGGGGGGGTGGTGGCGGTCAACTTGATGCGGGAGAGGCATGAGTGCAGTTCGATCGTCGTGGTGTATTCGTTTGTAGTGAGTAGGGCTGTTTATCGTTGATCAGTTCGCCTCCGCTCTATTGAAAGGTCTCCATTCCTACGGCGGTTTTGTCAACGAACGCGTCTCGGGCCGGATTGACTAACCTAACCATTAAGGAGGCCTTGCCATAGTTGGGTGCTCTGCTTTAGTGTGATTGACGAAGGCTAGGCTAGGTTTGGTAATACCCAAAACAAATGAAAAGAGATCGAGATCGGGGTCGATAGTTGGCAAGGAACGTCGATCTCCCCCCAACCCCCCCCCCCAATCTTCCCTATCCTCCTTTCTGACTGTTATCTCCTCTTCTCTTCTTCGATCAACTTCATCTCTTCGAGCTCTTATCCTCTTTTCTGTCCAAAGGACTTGCAGATTTCAGATCTGCATCTCATTCTTGTCTGTCATCATCTCTCTTCGGTCTCTGATTTTCGAATTCTGCTCTGCAGATCTACACAACTACAGGGCAGCTTTCTCAAATCTCTGTTTCTGCTCCTTCTTTTCTCTCGACTGCTATGGCTGCACTCTCTTAGCAAGCCAAGTAACATGGCGGCCGAACTGAACCAGCCCTGGGACTCAGCATCAGATCCGGAGTGTCCGTTCTGTATGTAAGACACACCTATCCTGCTGGATCACTCACAATCAAACACAAACCTCCCGTCGTTTGTAAGGCAAATCAAATGAGGAAGATGTGGTGGAGTAAAAAGCAACGACATCGACATATAGAAATGAATGAAGAATTCACTACTTTACTTTACTTTACTTTATAAAGTAGATAGAATTTCAGTAGGGCTGTTCGCCGTTTCAGTAGCGAAGAAGCGGGGGAAATATCTCACCGCTCACGAGCGAGCATAATTTAAACCAATTCGTTTAAAGAGCTCCTTCTTGGAAAGAAGGGTCATTTCATAGGTCTTCCTAGCCCCCACCCACTGTACAGTAGAACAACCGTTCAACAAGTCACTTGATTCGTGCTCGAGGACAACCATGTAGCCGTAGCTATTCGGGAGCAGAAAGGGGGAAAGCGGCGAATCAGATTCCCCGTAGCCTAAAGGAAAGGGTCTCGGAGAGAGCTGAGCTAGCAATGTCTTGCCAGCGAGCTATGTATAGCAGAGCTGCAGTAGCTATCTCCCACTGACTGGTACATGGGCCGGGCCACAGTTTCG